CCGGTTGATATCGCGAATCAACAAGAGAAGATACCGCAGCTGATTGTCCCAAACGCAGAAGCAAATCGGGAACTGGGGCGAAAGAATTGGAATGAAATTTGCATTGCACTATTAAAGGAGAAGACCAGCAAGTGCCATAAGAACCAGCTCATCTTCGGGCTCGACATAAATAGAAAAAAAAAAGATTCGGCAGTCCAGGAAACTCCACCAAAACCGAAAAGTTGTTCTGAAGAGGATCATCCTTCTCCACAACGACGATTTTAAGCTCCGAAAGAGTCAAAGTTCCGGCTAACACGGCGTTTTTCATTTCCAAAACTTCTCTTTCCCCGAGCAAATATTAATATGTTGTGTCGCGATTTAATTCACGTGACACTGTTTCAATCTCAACAAGAAGCTGACGAACGGAGCACTCGTACCGCATTTCTTTAATACTCAATCTATGTCTATTCACCACATAGGAACCGGGCGGATTCGAACTAACTTTTCAAAGTAAAAATCAAACTCATGCCTTGCCCGTCGTGCCACAGTTCCATTTCAATCTCTTCAGTCTTTCTCTCAATGACTACTATGAAGCGTCATCGTCATAGTGACTCTTTGTTCTCTTCTCTCCCTTTCTGCTTCGAATCGTCCGTTGATCTTTTTTCTCTTATGAAATGGATAGTTAGCGTCGACCTACTGAAGCATTTGAACCCGCAGACTGGGAATTGGCAGTTGCTTTAGCAGCTCCGGTAAAGGCAGCATTCATAGCGGATTCTCTAAGACCGGTTGAAATCGATACAGTTTCAGGATATGATTCAGCAGGAAGGCGTTTAAACTACTGGAATGAAATCTGCAATAAAAAGTATTCCTTCCCGATATGGACCTAGTGCCATCCCCGCAGAACCAAAAGAAAGGCTAACAGGGGATTCGTCTGTCAAACCTGCCTCAAAAAAGAAAGAACCCGGACGCTGCTAAAGTAAAGGAAAAGAAGTGCGGATCCGCCTTAGACAAGGCACAAGGGGAATCCTACGAGAAAACAGAAAGAAAGACAGCGCATTCCCTCACAGCCAATTCCATTATTATTGCAGAAGCCATTCTAACAACTGCGGAATATGCAGGGGATTCTGTCAAAGATCCGACAACAGGGGATTCGATGCCATCTTCACAGCCTGGTATTCCATGTCAAAGCAAAGAAAAAGCTCCTCTCCAACTCAGAAGAGTGGCGAAAGCTCCTCTCCCGGCTAAGGTCGAGTGGCTAAAGCTCCTTGGACTTCCCTATCCGTATGGCCGGCCAATCCATGACAACCCCACAACAAAGAGTAAAATGCCAAGCCCTTTTTCTATTAAATATTAAAGCATGCGCTCAAAATACCTCATAAACCCCAACTACTTTGTTTGTGTACTGGAACAGCTACCACTTCCTTAGAACAACACTAACTTACTTTTAATATAAGAAAATCAAAGAAAGAGAATAGCTCCATAATAGAAAACTGCCATGAATTACACACACGCAAGTAGTGGCTCGGCTCGTTTTTTCTTTTTCGTTTGGAAAGTGAGAAAAAGACATAATATTTTTTCGCGTCAGCTCATCACTGAAGAATGGTGGCTTGACTTTTTGGAATTAGAGAAGAACTTCTTCGCGTGGGCAGCGTACGTACAAGGCTGTTCGGACCCCTTCCCTGAAGTATGAGGCGCGTTGCCATCGTCTCTTTCTCCTTTGCCAGGTGGAGTGGCATGGATTCTAAGATTGACGAATCGGATCTTGGCTTGCTGTCCTGCCGACGAACTAGTGACGAAGTAGAAAGGGAAGGCAATAGAAAGAGGCCCCCCCCCTCCCTCTGTTTGTCTTCTTCTCGCCGCCTTTCTCGTCCATCCTGCCTTGCGCTGCTTACAGATTCCGTTGCAGGTATATAAACTAATATTAGTTAAGGGGGTTGGGGCGCGAAGCGCAAACCCTTTTTGAATCTCATTATTCTTTTGTCGTTCGGAAGAGATTCTCTGAAAGCGTCCTTCCTTCTCAATGCCCGGGACATCGAGCGAAGAGCTCCAATGCGCATATTCGGAGCTAGGCGGATGCCGTAATCGCAGAAGCCGGATCAACATCATGACAACGGCATTCTGGAAACTGTTGGGCCAGCTACAATTGGTCTAATGTCTGAATGCGTATGGCAGTACACTGAGAGCACCTTTCTTCTCGGCTGACAAAGAAAAAAGGCTTTCGTCGTCTTTTTCCCGCTTTCATCCTCCCTTCGATTGCGAAGGGATGAGATTTGAGGCCGGTTTTCATTCAATTCATCTTCCCGTCCAGCAAAGCCCTCCTCCCGCGGACAGCAAGTTGGAGGACACTGCAGAACCGCGTGATTGATCCATCTGCGCTATTCCCTAATAATTGAAAGTTGGAAAGCCTTCAAAACAGATGCCCCTACCATTCTTAATAAGAAAATGAAAGCTGACTACTTCGTAGCCTTTTTCTTATTAGCATGGGATTGGATGTTGTTAATAATGAAAGACAGAACTAATAGACGAAGGCAATCCCCGGGGAATTCCTATCGATTTTCGATGGACAACAATCCATCTTTCTCGCTTTCGCTCTTTCTCCTAATCAATCGCGAGGGTTTCTTCGGGCATGAGAACGCAAGTGCCGAAATCCAATTTTCAAAATGTCCGAACGTCCGAGGACGAAAGAGAAAATGTTCCGCGGGGAACTCGTTTCATGTCGGCCTATTCGTGCCGCTTAGACGTCGGCCATGAAATCCATCACTATACTGAGCAGATCACGGGCATTCACATCTCGGTCAAACAGAACTGTTTAGATTCTCTCGTGAATCGCCTTCCGCAAGGTATGGCATTCAGGGTTTGAACCCGGGGAGAAAGATTTCTTCATTTCATAGATACTTCACATTCGTTGCTGATCTAAAAAAGATCTTATCCTGTGAAGTGGGCGTTAGCGGACGTTTTTCATTCTTCACCCGGTCTTTAGTAGCGTTTTACTTTGTAAACGGTTAGTTTACTTTGGAAACGCGCTAAAACAGGCCTATAGGTTCGCCTTTCTAATAGAAGAAGAGTCTATAATTAGATATCAGTATATAGAATGATATAGAAGTCTTAAGCATGAACAGAATCACCTTTGTTCCGAAGGCCAAGTCAAGTCAAGCTAAAGCTTGTCTTTTTTTTTCAAAGGCGGTCCCCTTCTTTTCTCGGATCGATGACTCCAAAGTTCAGTACTGCTAACTATTATAGGAGGATGCCGTCCCCTCGGGACTACCAGTAGCGGGGCGTCGTATAGTTGAATCTCGTGCAAGTTAGGTTGTGGTTGTATTGGCTGCAAGCAGAACGTAGGCGCTTTAGGTGTGCGTTGACCATGCACTCTCGCATCGTGTAATGTCGTATGTATGATAGAGGTGGTGTGGTAATTGACCTCAATGCGTCTGGTTATCCCCAAGGTTCAACGAATGAATGAAGCTATGATCGTACCGGGATAGAGATGATGGTCTTCCTCTGATGTCTCCAAGCCGGCCATATACGAATAGATAGGCAAAGCAGCCAATAGCAGTCTGTTCTCGCCTATCGATAGATAGCAGGTTGCTTCCAAGCTCAAACTGAATTGCTACTTTTTTGAAGTTATTGATAGAGTGGTATTCTCCGCTCCTGTCAAATAAATACGAGGAAGAGAGAAGGAAAAAGAGCAAAAAATTGACAAGTCTAATGGGAGAAGAATGGCTGACACGTTGACTGCCTTCTTCACTATAAAAAAAATATAACCCAAGCGGTCTAACCTAACCCCCGGGGCGGACCCCAACCGAAAGACGCGTCACAGACTAACAGCAAGCAAGATAAAGAAAGCAGCTGGCCCTATGTGTAAAACCTTGCCTCCGGTTTCTCCAATGAGAATAAAGAAAGTTTTTGGACAAGACAAGAAAGGAACTCGCCCTTTGCTTTGACGCCAAAGGATAAGAGCTGATTGCTGGCGATGACTTAGTGAATCTATGAAAGAAAGTTCTCGAATCGGGTTCCGACCAAATAGAGCGCAAAGCCAACGAGTTCAGTCGAACAGCGTAAGGCGATCGAAGTGAGGCAATGAATATTGAAAGGAATGGACGAGCGTAGTAGGCTTAATAGTGAACGCAGACCTCCCTGCTTTTAGATAGTTGATCAATGACTTAAAATAAAAGACAGATGCCGAGATAAACTGTTAGACTTCTTTATTGCGTTGCGAAAAAAGATCGAAGACGAAGATTTTATAACGCAGTGCGGATACAGATAAATAAGGGAACAACCCACCGGAAGGGCATACCTCAAAGGAGCACACCAATCTCCCCCGGCAAACATCTATCTGCACCCGACCTATGGATAGAAAGAAAGATGCAAGAATGAAAAAAAAAATAAGAAATATACTTTGAGAGTATGAGATAGGCGGACGGAGAGTACGTAGCCGAACAACCGTAGAAGCTTCCAGCAATGATATCTGAACTAACCAGATAGGCCGCCCAAAACCGTCAGCTGACATTTCATTTCAATCGGAAATCAACAACGTCGGATCCCGGCTATCCGAAAACGCAGACTAAAGCAGAAGATCACAAAATACAACACAACAAGGCAAGCGCTTGTCGCTTGCGCAAAAAAAAGCGAATTAATCAGAATGGAGACAGGGAAAAAGGGGCCTTTACTGTTTGCTTGCATGTTGGGAAAGGGCGAAAGAAGAATTTTCGAGCCTGCAAGCAGCAAGCAACAACTAAAGAAAAGCCGTTGCGCGCTAGCTTGTAGTTTAGGAGTATAGTAGGCGTCTTGGACGTTCTAAAACTTGAAGAGAATATAAGGCGTCTCGTTCTGGAAGAACAACGTTTTTTTTAGTTTGACCCCCAACAAATAAAAAAGAAGGGGGCTTACTTCAAAAAAACGCACTGCCGCATAAACAATGGATCCGCTGGGCTGGATGAGCAACCTTTTATTTGGCCTCTGTACCAGTAGTGAAGAGGCTTGCTACTTGAAAGAAGAAAAGGAAGATTGAGCAAGGCAAGGGAGAAAGAAGTTGTCCCCTCTTCTCTGGTAACCCGCCGCTGGTCATATAGAGCGCTCCGCCCGCCACCGCATATGTAGAAAAAGAGGGAGCGGGGAATCCAGAACATTTTACTTTTTTTTACACATGAGGTGGCGAGTTTGGCTAGGTAACATAATGGAAATGTATCGGACTGCAAATCCTGGAATGACGGTTCGACCCGCCTCGGAGAGTAGCGAGCAGCACTTTCAAAGAAGAAAAGAAAGAAAATGGCATAGTAGAAGGGGGCTTTCCTCTCCTTTCAGTCTTAAGAGCCAACCTTTCGCTTTCCTTTGTTTGTTAAAAATCCACAGACAACATTCTGGAACTGTAAAACCAAAAAAAGACAAGGATGAGAAGGAGCTTTTACGTTACGCTTCTTGAGAATGAAATTTGGAAGGGTAGAATACGCCCCATGGTCGATCGAAGGTCCTGTACTAGAAGAACTCAAATGAATCTATCTTACTTGAAATCCATCTTTGTCCAGCCAGAAAATAACAAAATGTTAGACCAATCTCAGAGCTGACACAACCGAATTGGTTGAAGAAAAGGAAACCCCAACGACCTTCTACTCCCGCCCCAAAAAGCGGAAACCGAACAACCACCAGGCTGTCGAGGACACGTCCATTAGAGGAGGCGGGCGCCCTCTAAGTTTACCACCCTAACCACTAATGGACTATGAGGAGAGCAGGCGAACGGGAACCGACCGAATCACTGTAGCAAACCCTCCCTTTACTCAATGGATAGCGCTTATCCTCTTTCAATCCAAAAAATGAGAAATGGGAGAGAAAAAGGTCTTTCTTTATATTCTTTGCTTTGCACCTGAAATAGGACTCCATAAGAATGAGTCGGGGCTTTCAAAAAGATGAAAATGCAAGGGGTAAAAAGAAAGTCTTTTGAACAACCAACCTGACATAAGGATTAACGCTCGCCCACAACAAGCAGATGGAGATTCTCGGACAGGGAAAAGCGGCACTCGACATCTATTAAACTTCACCAAGAACAAAGCCATACCATGTCAAAGAAAGTACGACGTGATGATTGCCATGAATGCTGCCCTCGAGGACGTGTACTTCAAGGTCTTTGCCGATTCCGCACAACATGGTGCACCTCTCAGTAGAAGGGCGTGAAAAGGCCGTGGAGACTTTGACCGAATGAATATCCAGAAAATGGATAGAAATTTTGATTGAGGAAGAGAATCCAGGATGAACGCTTTTTTCGTTCGCTATGTGCTGACTTCCTGCGTACTCGCGCGATCGATGGACGAGGAAATTGCGTGAATGACGAGACCAGCACAAAGTATAGGGAAAAAAACCTGCCCTTCTGATAATATCTGCTAATAAAAAGGCAAGCTTTAGCTTGACTAACAAGCGAGAAAGGGCCCGTTAGCTTTTATAGATAGGCTCGAAGCTATTTGACTTTGATTGCAGGGTATCGTCAGATACTGAAAACATAAAATGACTTTGGCTTTTTCTGATCTACATCGATTCTATTTCAGAATAGCGGAAGTGCTACTTAGTAGTAGAAACTCGGAGAGACAGACAGAGAGGGGACTCTATCATACCTGCTAACTCCGCAGATGAGAAGTAAGTGATCAGTTTTTGGCAGGAAAAGTTCTACTATAGGTAGAGTGAGTCTACTTAGCGAACTGGAAGGACGCGGAGATCGATTGATCAATATGAATCTCGAGAGTGGATGGTTGACTGCCGCCCCCTTGTCCTGGAGTCTCTCCGGCCGGGGAGGGGCTTGCTATCGTAACCTTTTCCCCGGTGTATGTGAAAAAAGTGACGAAGCCATTTCTAAACGCTGTTAGTCCAAAGAACGAGAGTCGGCTTCCGACAGTCCGTTGTTCCTCAGTAGCTCAGTGGTAGAGCGGTCGGCTGTTAACTGATTGGTCGTAGGTTCGAATCCTACTTGGGGAGAATTTCGTTTTCTCGCTTTTCTGACCTAGCGACCCCCGTCCTTCGTAGCCATTTCTAAACTAGCAGAATCGTGGGACATCAAAAGTGGGAAGTTTATTGTTGGTTTTTATTCCTCACTCTCGTATAGGTGAACTTGGTTCGTTCAATTCTTAGGGGGAAGAAGGATCCACTGGGGATGAATGGGCAGACGGAAGTAGTATCTTCAAACTAAAAAGGAATTAGTCTCCACGCCGCGTCATTCGAAGAACGAACTTCAAAAGGCTTACTGTTTAGGTAGGATAGATGGATATGGTCCAATGGCATGGCTAAAGCTCTGCCAGCTTCTTGTAGACTGAACTTTCTTTAGGCGGGTAAGATTCACGAATTTGTCTTCGCCACTAGTGACAACGAAGTCCTTGGTAAGACGCTTTGAGGAAGGAAGATCTCCACTCATTTCATTCAGTGCCTGCGGTAAGGCAAGGCGCGACCCACAACAAACGAAGGGGGAAAGCTTGCTTGCTGTAGCCCTATTTTAGTAGACTAGGCTTAGTAAGCGTAAGCTATTTAAGTAGGCTCGAGAAGGGTAGGCTCGCAGCTTCGCTCAGCAGAAGTAAAGCAGAGACTTTCTTTTTTTTTCTATTAGTAAAGCGCTAGCGCCCCTATAGAGAGAGGAGCGAAAGCCACTCTTCTGAGTTGGAGAGGAGCGAAGAGGGGATAGGGGAAGAAAACAAAGACGGTTACTCCTCCCTTGCCGGAACATGGCTCGTTCAGTCACTTCACTCGTTGCTCGCTGGCTTGTTCATTCACTTGCTCATGAACTCGCAGCTTCGCCAGAAGCGACGAAGGGGGGCTGGGGAAGAAGGCCGACGACTACATAAGAGGGAAGCTGTCTACGAAGCTTTGCCCCTTGCTTTACAGAGATTGTTATGAACTGACTAAATGACGTCATTCCCCCTTTTCGCTAGCGTCGCGTGACGTCTTAGTTTCCTTCAATCAAATCAATAAGCTTATTGATTCAGGTTCTGAAAGACCTCCTTCTGTCAACCCATTGAGGAGGGCCTCGGCCCGGGAAGGGGAGAGTGGCCGAGTGGTTAAAAGCGGCAGACTGTAAATCTGTTGAAGTTTTTCTACGTAGGTTCGAATCCTGCCTCTCCCAGAATCAAGTTGTAGACTGAAGAGAAAGAAGGCATTCGTCAGCTCCGGAAGGCCAACCGAGCGAAGCTCTTTCTTTTGGCCGTTAGTGAAGTGAAATTGTATCGTATGTTAGTTAGAGAGGTTAGCGAACTACTACGATCTATAGATTATCCATCTATATCCAATCCCAACGAGAATAGAAGCGAGTCGCTTCCGGCTTGGCTTGTAATCGTAGTCTTGACGCTTATGTAGTGGTCGGCCTTCCTACACGCACGGGCTCGCAAGTACAACTTGCCTTGGTTCGGGACGAAGCCAAGCAAGCCGATACATATGATAGGCGAAGGAAAGACCCCCCGCGCCTGGAGAACGCAAGTTTGATCGAGGATTGGAGAGGAAAGGTGGAAGAAAAGGCAAGGGATGGATTGTTGAGTCTTTGTGCGAGCCGTATGCGGTGAGAGTCGCACGTACGGTAACGAGGGGGGTTCGCGTCTATACGTGTAGTGTGGTGCTTGGGCCTACCCACCCTATTTGTTCCATGATCTATGGGTCTACTGGAGCTACCCACTTCGATCAATTAGCCAAGATTTTGACCGGATACGAAATCACTGGTGTTCAATCTAGTGGTATTTTTATGGGGATTCTTTTTATCGCTGTAGGATCCCTATTCAAGATCACTGCAGTTCCTTTTCGGGCGGCTGTAGGACGGACGGCCGCCTATAAGTTAACGGGTAGGGTGGGTGGTACCGCTCAGATTGCGGCCAATCTTCCTAACCTAAGCGGGCCGGGCTTAGAGCGCGTGAAACTCATCACTACCTCGTAAGGGCGTTGAGACCATAGCATGTTAAACGAAAGCGCCGCTTTCTCTGTAGTGTTGTCACACAGCTGCCCGCCTAGAAGAGCCACTCGCTCTGTAGTGTTGTCACACAAGATAAGCACTAGCCCGCCTGCTGGCCGGGCGAATCGAAGTTCTCTTCCGGTCAACTGTCCACCCAGTCAAGTGCAAAAAACACAGTAGAATCACGCAATGCACGCTGCTGGTGTGCTTCCTGCCCGCGAGGAAAGAAAGAAGAGCGACAAGGTTCAGTTCAGATTTGACTGTTTGCAGTATGGGAGCAGATTACCCAAAAAATCCCTGGGAACAATGAAAAAAATAGATATCTCGGTATCGAAAACTATAGGAGGCTGTATTGGCGAGATCCAACGGGAAACAGCTGCCTAAAAGAAAAACCGCCTGGAAGTCCGAGGACCTTTAGTACTGTACCCTACCCCCGAACCAGCAGCCTTCGCGCCAAGCAAGACCGCCCTTGTCCCTTTCCTTTCTCCATTCTACCTTCTTCTTTGCTTTGTTAAAAAAAAAAGAGTAACAGGCAAAGCGTCAGTGGTTCGTATGCCTACTTTCTTTACCTAGAAGACGAAAGGGAACGAACAACGTTTCGTTTCCGGGTTTATGGATTGGATTCAGTCAGCGTCACGACCGCAGAAAAATCCTGGAGTGACGGTTACCGGCGAACGCTTTCAAAGGCGACCCTATAGAGTTTCCGGCTGTTTCCGTCATTGAAGTAGCCTTTCGTCGCGGAAAGAAGTCACTATCAAAGAACTCACACGACTGAAGTACCAAAGGTGCGCTCCGCCCGATGACTAAAAAAGAAGTTTGCGCTTTCATTTCAGTGATGAGGTCGCATCCTTTGCGGGCTCCTTTTGTTTTATTCAAAGGGCGAACAGCCCCCCCAACTAGTCGTATGGGGTGGGGTGCTTGTGGTAAGCTGCCTTGGATATGAAGAATTCCTAAAAAAAAGGCAAAGCTCTAAAATTCTAAACAAATTTGACGAAGATCTTTCTTTCTATCAATATCTTTGAATGAGTGTTCGATATAGGGGATAGGATCTATCTGCTCTTTTTCTTTCTATTTTTTTTTTTATAGATAGCAAAATATATTTCTCGTTTATCTATCTCTTATTGATTTTATCTATTCTAAAAGTGAAATTTCTTTTTGGGTTCTCTGAAGCCCCGAATGGATTGGAGCCTTTCTGCCAACGAAATGAACGCGGAGCCTGTTCCGAATGCTTCTCTGATCCGGAAGTTCTCGCAAAGAGAATAAGATGCTTCTCCCCCTTCCTCTGTCTTTTCCCGCTTTGCGTCTCTTCTCTTCTAACGCGGGCCGGGCTAAGGCGGGCGCGGAAGGAAGAAACCGGCTATAAGACTTCTGTTAGCCTTTTTTTTTTCAGTGCAACACAGGAGAGGTATGAAATCACGCTGTTGACTTCCTTGAGAGGCTGCGAAGCTTAACACCGTACGAGGTACGGAGTTCGCAAAAGACTTCAAGGAGAGGCTGCGAAGCAGCTCGACCACCGGGAGAGGAAAGCGCCCTCTTTTTGTCATCCCTGCAGGTTTCAATCTTTTTTATTGAACGCATGGCATAGCTAGGACCAAACAAAGAATGTTTGAGCCTATGTTCAAACCAAACCCACTCCCTATTTGAGTAAGGCTGGAAGCCCGCCAAGTTCTGATAAGAGAATGCTTTCTCTTTTAATTAAAGGCGGAGATCGAGATTTTCTTTCTTTTTCATCGAAAACGAAGAAGACCGAGAATGTACATCTTTCGAAAGAAAGATGGGAACACGCTTTTTCGACCGCGGTGGTCTGATTTTCGTTCCGCTCGCTGGCCTATTGGGATAGCAGCCTTTGGGCTTTGCCTGCTCTTTTTAATAATGAATTCCGGCTCGGGAAAGCGCTGGCAACAACTGAAAGGAAGGGGTCCATGTAGCTGCTGCGTCCGCTCCCTTCTTAGTCAATAGAGCAGCAGGTTCGGCATCTACTACAAAAGAGAGAATCCACTTCAGATAACCACGCCTCCGCGTTGCAGCGTGTGGAATGGCCGAGAGCGGACCTTTTTGGATATATAATCCAAGTCGAGAGTGGAGTTACGGGAACAGCCGTCTGATGGAAAAGTACTTTCACGTTCGGTTCAGAGAGCACTTTTTTCGTTGAGAATTCTTCGTTCCCTTTCGTGTGAATTCCAACGCGGCGAATTCAAAACTTTTGGGGCCCCATCTATTCCATCTCTCGAGCCCAACAGAAAACCCCCCTCCCCTTCGGACTCAATATCTTTTTTGACTCTATATATGTGGGCACCTGATATCTATGAGGGTTCACCCACCCCGGTTACAGCATTCTTTTCTATTGCGCCTAAAATTTCTATTTCTGCTAATATTTTACGTGTTTTTATTTATGGTTCCTATGGAGCTACATTGCAACAAATCTTCTTTTTCTGCAGCATTGCTTCTATGATCTTAGGAGCACTGGCCGCCATGGCTCAAACGAAAGTAAAAAGACTTCTAGCTCATAGTTCAATTGGACATGTAGGTTATATTCGTACTGGTTTCTCATGTGGAACCATAGAAGGAATTCAATCACTACTAATTGGTCTCTTTATTTATGCATCAATGACGATAGATGCATTCGCTATAGTTTCAGCATTACGGCAAACCCGTGTCAAATATATAGCGGATTTGGGCGCTCTAGCCAAAACGAATCCTATTTCGGCTATTACCTTCTCTATTACTATGTTCTCATACGCAGGAATACCCCCGTTAGCCGGCTTTTGTAGTAAATTCTATTTGTTCTTCGCCGCTTTGGGTTGTGGGGCTTACTTCCTAGCCCCAGTGGGAGTAGTGACTAGCGTTATAGGTTGTTGGGCGGCCGGAAGGTTGCCACGAGTAAGTAAGTTTGGGGGACCGAAGGCAGTTCTCCGTGCACCGGACACGTAGCTTACCGAATCAGTTGCGACACGGATGGGAATGCATGCTACGAAAGATAGGGTCGAGTCTGATACATCAACCGTCTACTCAATATCAAAGTACGAGTCCACAATCACTACACGAGATGAACCTTGGTTTGGTGAATTGAAGTTGGCCTTAGGTGTAATAGGACTCCCAGTTACTGCGCACGATCGTATACTGAGGTGCTCCCCGCCGGTTGTTGGAACGACGCGAGCCGGGCCTCAATTCAGAAAGATAAAGGGCCAAAAAGTAACAATAAATAGGAGGTTCAAAATTCCCCATCTCATTGAGGGCGGAAAACGAATCGACATCTCGATGTGATACAGCCTTTTCTCTATTTTAGTTGGGAAAGAACGGCGAAGTCCATCCAAACAAACCGTCCAATGAAGAATAAGAAGAGAGCAAAGCGCATGCGGAACGGACACAGAAAAAAAGAAGTGTGGAAGAGAAGCAGCCGAGCTCATTCCCTTCGCTTCCTGGGCCCAAAGCAGTGCAGTCTTTCCTGGCCAAATCAAGGATTTGGGGCTTCTTTTGCTACGCTACTTAAATATAAAATTTGCTTTTTTAATCTATATGAATAGAAAGATAGATCTATCCGTCTATCCTATCCGATTTCGATTTTGATATCTAAAAAAGAATCGATTTCATTCAACGTTTGATTCAAAGAACTGCGCTTAGCCCCCCCGCTCATGAAACGGCTTTGCTGCAATGTGGATGGCAGAGGGTCCGTAGTACCCGAAGCACTGGAGTGATCCAGTAGCGGGGAAGGGGCCTAGAAGTGCCTACTACTACACCACACTACACTTGGCTCTACACATTTACAGAGCTAACCCCTGTCCAGTGCCTGGCAGAGCTAAGGTAGCTTGCTTCTACTCTTTATCCCGCACTTCGCTTTGATAACGGGGCCTTACTTTTGAAGGGGGGAGAGTGGAGCCTCGAGAAGGACTGTTGAGAGGAAGATCCTTGGCCCTTCTTCATTCTCTACAGGGTTCCAAACCTTTCTTCAACATAGGTGACAACGAGCAGGGCTGAGATGGAAGAGATCGAACACGGGAATAAGAAGTCACTGAAGTGACCTTTTTGATCATTTTGATAGAGGGGGATAGAGAAAGTGGACAAAAGAGAAAAGCATTTCCCAGTCGAAAAGAGGGGTTCCTTTTTCGTCTCGCATTTTTCATCGAACAAATACGGTTTCAGAATCATATTGAAAACGCTCAACACCCAAGCCCTTCCTTCGTGGAGCCCTCTATTGTAAGTGATCCGAACCTGCCCGGAGCGAGCCTCCCATAGAGGCAAGTTAAGTTGGTGAGCCGTATGATGGGAAACTATCTCCTGCGGTTCGGAGAGGACTCTTAAGTTAGTTAGTACCCTCTTGGTTTCGGAGTGGACCCTTTCACTCTATTTTATTATATACGTTTAGTGAAAAGAATGTTTTTTGATACACCTAGGACATGGATTCTATATGAACCAATGGATCGTGACAAGTCGTTACTACTAGCAATGACTTCCTCTTTCATTACTTCATCCTTTCCATATCCTTCTCCCTTGTTCTCAGTTACTCATCAAATGGCACTCAGTTTATATCTTTAAGTTCGATCATTGACAAGGTTCAAAGAAAGGGTGGGCCATTGATAAAGAATCGATTCCAAACCACAATGCTAGCAGATGGTGGGCCTCCGCTTTTCGGCATATCGAGACTTCTTCTTCCTCAGCGACTTGGCAATAGCCTGATTCCACACGGGCAAGGAAAGGCAATGAATATTGTTTAGATATCCCCGTCAAAGCTTAGATCTCCAGAGATGTCTGCCTCTTTTGGACATAATACTTCTTTTCTTTTTCCAGCGAGGGGAGGCGGTGTAGTCGGGATGTGAAGGCAAGAATAGGCTGCTTGAGCGAGGGCCTTCCTCCAGCAGCATATTCTCACTTTCAGTTGCTGTTCCAGGGACAGGAGGGGGGTTATTATAAAATATATATAAGTAGGGGTTCACATTGAAGACTGCGGATCGCTTAGATCGGAGCGATTTACTTCTGGTACTTCACTGACAAAGACAGTCCGATCATATCCAATTTAATGCACCCGATTTTAGATCGGAGAATAGGTTGTTGCTGCCATTAAACCACCACAATCTTTTCCGCGGCATACCATATCTCGTTGAATTTCCTACTGCAACAATAAACTCCTTTTTCATCTGTCCTTTCTTCTCTTAGCATCCATCTCCTCCTGGTGAAGGAGCCCGCACTTCGTCAGGCCGAGCGAGGGGTGATAGAATAGCAAGCAGGGTAACTTCCGCAAGCAAAGGAAAAGACCCTTCCAGTGAGATGAAGCTCTCGCGCCTAAAAGACCAGCGCTATCGCATCCACGCTAACTATGCACCGCACCCTTCGGTTCTTAAACGAATGATACAGCACTCGCTCTGAAGCAGCAGCCCCGATTTCGGTTTAACTGAAATTGTTTGTTGTTGTTGGTTAGTAAGTCCTCTTTTAACTAGTGCGCTGAGCAGCTTCTCAGGCCCTGTGGTGCTTGATAGGAACGAGCCGACGAGCGTATGCGTCAATCGTTGCAACAAGCTTGCTTCTGCGCAGAAAAGCGGCGTTAGGTCTAATCGGATAGACCTATGGAACTATTGGGACTACTACTGACTTGCTTGGTGGTATTATCAGTCGGTGAAAAGCCTTGCTTCGCTACAATAACACAGGGAGTTGGCCAACGAAGAGGAGCGAAGCTAACATTAGAAAGTCATACCGGACAAGGAATTCCTTTCGTTTAGCTCGGTATGAGTAATTGATACACTGCCCACAGGTCAGTCCATTGATAGGCTCATCGGGCTTGTTGTGTTGAAGAGGTGGGCTGACAAGGAGAGGAATCATTCCCATCGGTGAAATGAATCTCTTCTCCCAGATCTTCTTTGTAGTCCACCGTCGGTATATGTATGAATTCATGTTGGCAGTCTCAGTTGGAGGAATAGTGTGACTTGGCTGCTTCCTTCGATAACTTGCTTATTCTTTTTTTGATTTAGAAGACGGATTAAGAAGAAGATAAAGCCTTCAACTCTTAAAAGACTCATTTGATGCAGCGTATTCTCCGATCGGGGAATCAGCTGTGCATGAAGGAATGAAGTCAAAGGCTACGAAGTAGTAAGATGAAGGGCTCCGCTTTGTAAGAGTACCATAAACTCAAGCTAGCGGCACCTCCTGCACCTCTTTCAATCTGCTGCCTTCGTCCCCTGCCAAGGAATAGAGTAAAGGGACTTCCTTTTCCTCTCAAGAGCCCCGACCAGTGAAGACTGAAAGCCTTTCAGACCCCTGTCTGAGCTAGTTATAGACGAATGTGTCATGTCCGTTCTCGTTACACATATGATATGGTATATCCTGAGATCTCTTTTGCTACTGGTGCAATCACCTCTCACGAGGTTGAAGCTGAGCCAAAATCTGTCCCACTAACCTGGCCAATCTCTCGGGTGCTACTTAGAATAGAAATAGTCAGAAACGAAAAAGAGAATGTTATAGCGCTGCGAAAGAAGGACATTCTGATCGACCCGATTGGCTCTCGTTCTGGTTTGGCGGAAAGGTGAAAAGCACGTCATGTTTCTTCTCGGACTTTTTCAACAAAACAATCGACACAAAACCAATATCTCAACATCTTCTCAGCTTTACTTTGAAGGTATTTTTGTATCCGGTGTGGAGTGCGTCGAAGTAGGAACATAGCAGGCAATCTCCTTTCTGAAGGGGGAAGACCAGCGGACAGTAACGTACCGGCATTCAGACGCCCTACATCCGCAATCACAGCCGTGAAGTCGTAAGTCGAAGCTCTCTCTGTAAACTCGGCAGGATGAAATCATTACACATACCCGTATTTATACATACAGGAGCTCGGGCATTTCATCGTAGGGAAAAAAGCTCAAAAAAGCATCCTCACAGGCTGTGTCATCTGCTAAGGGAAGAGTGAGACGTCAGTCATATAATATAAGACGAATATAGTAAGAAAGAACACGCCTGCTTTTTGTTCGTAGGATAACAGAAGCCGCTGCCTTCCTGTTCCTGGGCGCTGCTTTAGTTTGAAGGACTAGAACTCCTTCTGCCGGTCAAGTTCATGGGAAAGAGTCCAATTCCCCGTTTCTGGATCCTGATGGTTATTTCGGATTCTGTGTCTGGGTGCTATCTTATAACTACTGACTCCTCGGGCATTAACGCTGTCACTGTAGGCAATTTATTTATTTGAAAAAAAAGGGGGATCTGTGTCACTATTCAGCTAGTCAGAAAAGTTTTTCTCTTCATGCGGCCAAAGAGTTTAGCTTCTGCCTTATTATACGATTCAAGTGATAGTGGCTAGCTTCTTTGGCATCTTCGGGTGCCTACTGGATGCAGATCTGTGGGGGCATTTTTTAAATCAATCAATGGTATGGCATTTGGGCCAACAAGTTGGTCGGATTCTTTCGTGAAAGCTGTTCTGGCCTATTCTATTACTATTGGATTAAGCGCTTCAACAGGAAAGAGATGCCGGGAAGTTCAACTAGTCGATAACGCTTTTGAAGGCCCTTTTCAATTCAAGTAAGAAAAATGGGTATTCGTCAGCCCGCAGCCTATGGTGTCCGGCCCTTCAAATCTTTCTATAGAATAAATGAAGCTTTTCTATTTTTTATATTGTGGGCCTTCAAAGGGTGCTTTCTGATGTGTACGAGCCTTGAGTCTGCTCCAACCATCCCACCCCATTTTCCAATCCTGAGTAAGCTAAAAATTATCATTTTACCTTTTTGTTTCGTCATGAATCGGATTTACCCTCCGTCACGGACATGGAAAGAGTACAAGTTTTATTTTAATCAATTTAAAAAGAGCGCCTTTTTGGCCTACCTTAATTGATCACTTGACTACCAATAAAATAAAGCCATACCTCAACGGCAAGAAGAGCCGCACTCCCACCTCCATTCGTTTTCGATCACTGAAAAGCTGACATACTTTATGTCAGGCCTCAAAGCCGATAGCCTACAAGAGACAAAGCTTGCTTGCTTCCTATGCTTGCTCACTACACGCGTGGAAGAGGTCTGAGAATTTCTCTCTCTCTGCCTTTGTTCCCACCTTATCACGCCAATCTTGTTGGCATGGCAGAAAAGATTTCACCCCCACTCTGGTGAGAGATCTTTCACTTCACCATAGAATGAGAAGTAACTGTAAAGCAGCTATAAGGTCTCATACTAAATAGATTTCGAAATAACATTCAAGTAAAAGAAGTGTCACTGAAGCTCAAGCTGTTTAGATTGTCTCGTCAGGGAGAGCTGCTATTCCGAGGTACCGCATAATCCCAACACTCGTAATGACTGGGTAACTAAGCCTTTGACAGTTAATAATACCATTCTTCTAAGCCTGACTTCGTTAAACCATTAGTCTGAAAGGCGCACATCGATCGATTGCTAAGACTAGGGCGGGCTAGGCTGTAGAGGACATCTTCGTTTAAGAGTCCGTCTTCCCATGCGAAATTTTGGAGCGTGTGAAAGGGAGGGACAGTCTTTTTTTTTCTGCGGGTGTATGGAAATCGAGTGCTTTTAAGGACATACGATTGATGAGATAGGCTGCACAAAGAACTGCATCACCCCAATAAAATAAGGCTTTGGAACATTCATAGTGAACATAAGAGCCCTTGCAACCTCAAGCAAGTTACGATTCTTCCTTTCAGCAAAACGCAGCAATTGGTTGATGAACCGGAAGCATTGAGGAGAAATTGGATACTAAGAGTAGTCTCAACGAAGTAGTAGAAGCGTTTTGGCTTTAAAGATTTGCGATTCCTTCAGAACCTGGATCTGCTGCTGTATCTGAGCTCTCCTTTCTTTGAAGTATGTTGGTGGTGGAAGAGTCTCAAGTAGTGGAGAGACCAGCAGTGAGTTATAGTCGTTGTGCCTGGGCTCTCAACCACATGGATAGTTCAATGTGCCCATCAGCGCCTGACATTGAGATGTGGATCATCCAAGGCACAGACGCACGGCGTACTCCTCCTGTTCGAACAGGGGTTTGAAACCTTTCTTCTCCTATTGAGGATAGATGGGGCGATTCAGGTGAGATCCAATGTAGATCCAACTTTCGATTCACTCGTGGGATCCGGGCGGTCTGGGGGGGGACCACTACGGCTCCTCTCTTCTCGAGAATCCATACATCCCAACTTTAAAGCAAACAGTAAGTCTCTTCGAGCCTTCTTCTTTACTGAAATGAAAACCTATAGTGCCTCTTCAGGGTAAGGGTTAGAATCCTAACGAGAAAAGGATTATGTCCGAACGGATTTCCAACTCTAAAATACGTCTATTTCCAAAGGCCGACAATGAGGAAGGGGTTGGCACAAGTGAATCCGATGTGGGGACTTTTATCTCTATCTTACTCTCGGCAGGGCGTCAAGATGAAGAGGGAAACTCCGCTCTTACTGTATACCATAAATAGGCATATCCGCTTGTTATAGAATCCTATTCTATTGAATATGATTAACTATCCAATTCCATAACAGAAAGAGATTGGACGTCAGCTTGACGCTTTCTTCCTTCACTTCGATCTTCACAGCGTCACGGGCTTTTGCACATGTCTAATGCCTGTCACGATGAAGAATCGAAAATCTCTCGTCCGGATGTGGCATTTGACACCGTTATTGATTCATTTACTGAAAACATAGCAGATTCATTGGCATCTTCCTTCTCCTCCTGCTCCTGAAAATGCGGATTCTTTTTTGATTCAATTGCTGCGAAAAGAGCTCAACGCTTTGATTTCACTCCGATAGATGAAGTATTATTTATATTTCTTTTGGACAGTAACTCTGTCACTTACTTTCACTAGCATCGGATATTCCGGTTATCCCGCTAAAGAGCCTTCTTTATCCCAGGGATATGAAAGACAGAACCCAAAACGAGCGATGAGAAGGTAGATATGGAAAGGCAAGAGGGATTAACCAGTCGTAAGAAGGTCAGTCCTGATCTTATTCTTTTAGACTTAGGCGTGAACGCCGTTAAAGGAGTCTTCTTTACGTCTAAAGAGATAGCGGGCTTTCTCTCCTTGTGTGGAGCTTCCCTTTCCAACTTTAAAGCAAACAGTAAGTAAAGGCCCCTTTGTGTTGAATACCAGGAAATCGAAAGAGAATAGGCTGTTGTTGTTACAGAATATGTTGCATTTAGTTTGTTTCAGTTGAATAGGTTGTTTGCGACGAATACGCTCTTTGACACAGATATTATATAGATGCCTATAGGAGAATGCGTCTGAGTTGTTAAGGAATTTCTTTCTGACAGACTGACTATTGCTATTGGTAACAGTCTGACGGCCCTTACGGATCTTATCTCTGACGATGCCTTTTGAAGGTAACTGATGCAAAGAAGGAGCCGAAGGCTTCGCACCTTGGTATGGTCCACTCGATGAGTTTCTCTGGAATTTACGTTCCTTCCAGTAAACTTACTCCCTACCGTTGAATGCGTGTGGTCAACTGTGTAATCGAGGCAATGAAATTGACTGACTTTCATGGTTAAGAGAAAAAGAACCAACTTCATAGGACGGTCTCTGCTCCTCTCTAACTAACAGGAACATAACGCTTTTCATCCTTGCTTGATCAAGAATTTTTCCGATGAGAACTCAAAGGTGCAAGAATTATTCTCAGTAAATTAACTAACAGATAGACGGATATCAGGAACAACCTTTAATTCAAATTAAAAATCTTCTGAAAAAAGAGTATATTACAGCATCATCAATATGAAAAATACATAAACTTTAACCCTCACCTACTCAACTAAGATATCGGACCCGAATAGAGTAATGTTAGTTTTTAGATTACCTGCTAAGGCGGTCATACGAGCAGACGCACCAGTATCGGTATACCGGGATCCCGCGAATCAGAAAAAGACATAGCCGCCCATGCTTGAAGGATATCTTGGGACTGAAAAGAGTAAGAAAGCCGGTTCCAACAACGCAGCACAGTATGCTCAAAACGACCACAGATCTAAGACAGAGTGTCAGCAAATCGGTTACCAGAACCTTGGTCCCAAAACGTATTACGCAACACTTTCTGGGGTGGCGCTTCCTGTGGTTCAGGCTGTGGAGGACAATGCTGAGGTTGTTGATGTGGAACTTGATAGTTCTGTTGACCTTGCAGATTTTTCGGAGAATTTGAATTGACGCCGGCCTGGCCCGAGAGAGTCAATCCCCGACCTCTGGAGTTGAATTGTTGATTCCGGTTGAAATTTGTTCCATTTTTAAACGTTGAACGACTAAAGAAACATGCAGATCAATTGGGCGATCATCAGAGTTAGAACTGACGTTTCAAAACTCAAAAGTGCAGAAAGAGACTGAGCAGAAGGTTTGAGAGCATCGAAGTCACGAATTCTTCCTATGACGACCCAAGTCCATTAGAGAACTAAAACAAAACTCTACATGGTTTGTTCCGAAAACAGAAACATGTGATTTACTAACTTATAACTAACCAATTTTGGGATGCAAACAAAGAACAACTTGAGACTAGTTTGTTTGAAAAGTTATGTAATTTTGTAATTACAGTCATTCGTTGTCACTTTGTAAGGGTATGGTAGAGGCGCTTAAGAAGGTATAAAATCCTTCAGTGAAGACCTAACGAAAGGCGGAATTCAAAGACACTCAAGATCCACTTCTGAAGTACGAACATCTCTATAGCGTAGTAAGGAGCGAAGCAGCTCTTAGGACTAATAAGGAGAGGAGCAAAGCCACTCGACCAACGGGAGAGGAGCGGCAGCTTCAGCTCTCGTCACCTCACTCAATCCTACAGCTACAACTTGAGTCGAGGCGCTGCAAGCGAGCAAAGAAGCACTTGAAGTAACCAAAACACAAAGCCCACGGATCAGCAAAGGCTTATTCTGGACCACGCCGCGTCATTGATACTGCCAGCTTATTTTGTTTGGGATGACTGCCACCCCTATTTGAGAATATCGGACTCTACTGACGAAAAACCGACGACCGGGCCTAGTGGTGCTTGCGGCTTTTCCTATTTCGGCTTGAGAAAATACTGGACAGGAAGGGCAAACTGTCCAGCCTTTCAAGCCCTACTAAATAACTAACGATGTGTTGTTGGCTGCACTTCTGCTCAACATTGATCTTCTCACATACTTCTGAAAGCGTCGGAACACTCACTTTCTACACCTTGTTGATTTCATACTCTTCTGGTAGAGCCAACAACCATTCAGTGAATTGTCTTATGTTACTGCCTTTCTTCACGTTCACTGAATCCTTCACGATGTTTTGGTGGCAGGTACTAGTCCATTGAAGCCTGCAAGAGCCGCTGGACTGACGACAAAGAAGGCCATCAGCCCAGGTCAGACGACCCCAAAGGACCAGACATAAACCATCCGCTAAAGCAAAGGGTAAATAAGACAAGCAGTAAAGCTGGCAAGTTAGGGGGATACAGGATGGATTTATCCAAGGCAAGGTGTGTTAACTGGAAACTATATTCAGCCACATGTTGAAAGCGGGTGTGAAAGGATTTTTTTTTGCCTTGGTCATTCTTCTATGAAATATCGATTCTATTAATCATTCTAAATAAGAATAGAGTCCCCCCTTCATAAGTAGGCCCCGTGATTTCCCAAACCGGCTCCTGGCCCTACCCGGCGGAACCGGCCGGGGGTATTCGGCATGGGCGAGGAGAGCATCAGAAAGGTTGCTTCACCAAAGAAAGGTGATCACACACCGACCCGGGCAATCACTGGCTACAACGTAATGCGGAAATCGATAGAATTTTATTTTCTATTATTGAAGTTCACACTCCCTGAAGCCCCACCCGCCTTTTCTATATAGCCGCCCCCATAAGAAGTTTTCTTTAATGCCATACCAAAGCTTCACCTTGGATACAAAGAAAGCTTCAACCCGCGGCTCCCCTTTTTGAAGACCCTCTCTGACTTCCCCCGGAATGAGTTATCTTCTGCGGGATTAAGGGATTCCTGTCTTTTGCTCTGTCTCCTGGATTGAGATATGGAGGTTTCCACTTTTCATTCTCGAGTAAGAAAAGAAGGCTTGCAGCGCCTCACCTCTTTCTGTTGCTGAACACAAACCGGATTTAGATCCACTACCAAATGGAGATCTACTAGACTACAAACAAAGAAGTTGGTAGCAACAGAACTGCCTCTAAACCACTAAAGCAAGTACCCCTATAACAACAAACAAGGCAAGTTTAGTTGACGGACCACTTTTGGAGGTGGAGGAATCTTTTTTTATTATTTACCTTCAAATCAAAGCCGAAAGCCAAAGGCGAAAACTCCAAAACGTCTAAAGGATGCTCGTGTTCTGGTTTTGAGCTCAAAAGCTTGTGTTCTAATAGTAAGCACAGGAAGAAAGCGGAGAGCATTCTCTAAAAAATAATGAAAGAGCGGGTTCATGGTCCTGCATCTCCTTTTTGCCGAGCCTTCTTTTCTATAGTATGGACCTTTTTGATTGGATGAAGGCAGATATATAGAAAGTGTGCAGTGAGGGATCTTTCTAAGTAGCCATACTGAACTCGGCCTAAGCAATGCCCAAGGACTCCCATGCCCTTGAAGGTTGGACCAACCCAACCGGTGATTTCCGACAAGTCTTTAAACTTCGAGCAAAAAGCGGAACTACTTCAAAGCTTTCTTTATCTTTATGGATAACCAATTCATTTTCAAATATAGTTGGGAGACTTTACCCAAGAAATGGGTAAAAAAAATGGAATTTTCGGAACATGGGAATAGATCTGATACCAATACGGACTACCCATTTCAATTGTTGTGCTTTCTTAAATTGCATACCTATACAAGGTTTCAAGTTTTGATCGATATTTGCGGAGTTGATTATCCTTCTCGAAAACGAAGATTTGAAGTGGTATATAATTTACTGAGTACTCGGTATAATTCGCGCATTCGCGTACAAACCAGTGCAGACGAAGTAACACGAATATCTCCGGTAGTCAGTCTATTTCCATCAGCCGGCCGGTGGGAGCGAGAAGTTTGGGATATGTTTGGTGTTTCTTCCATCAATCATCCGGATCTACGCCGTATATTAACAGATTATGGTTTCGAGGGTCATCCATTACGAAAAGACTTTCCTCTGAGTGGATATGTAGAAGTACGCTATGATGATCCAGAGAAACGTGTGGTTTCTGAGCCCATTGAGATGACCCAAGAATTTCGCTATTTCGATTTTGCTAGTCCTTGGGAACAACGTAAGGGTAACGACGGATAATTCGGAATCAGAATAAGTCCAGTCCAGGGGACAAATCAATAGGAAATGCTATTTGCTTCGTAAGAAGACTTAACGGAAATGAAAGAGTTTCACGGGAATTGTGAAGATCGTCGGATATCATAAAATAAAATATAGTTGAAGAACGCTTGCAGCGCCTGCAATTCTTCCCAACCCAATATGGAATGAGAAAAGAATAAAGCTACAAGTCTCGATCTATAATATAAAAAGGCACTGGTTTTTTTGTTTCTTTCGGTTTGGGTTCATTGATAGCAGAATTGCCTTACTCTCTCTATAGGCTCGCTTCGCTTTTCAAGCCCCGTCCCTTTTTGAAAAACGAAAGGGCTAACGAGCTTCAAAAGGCCCCACACCTATACTTCACAAGGTGTGACGCGGATTATTGAGAACTCAAGTTTCGCGCGTTGCGCTCACATTTCTTTTTTGGCTTCCCCAACTTTAAAGCAAACAGTAAGTGAACGCCCCTTTTGCTCATAAGTAAGCGTTGATAGGAGCAGCAGGAGTGGAAAGTATATAAATAAAGAAAAAAAAAAGAAATGGATTCAAGTAAAAAAAAGGCTTCTCTACAATGACACTGTAGACTAATTGAAAAGGATGTAGGGCAGCTTGGTAGCGCCTTTGTTTTGGGTAAAGAATGTCACGGGTTCCAATCCTGTCATCCCTACCTATTCTTCTCCTCTGGGCAGTAAGGGGGGATCCATTGAGATCGATTCAATTGGGACATAGATAAGAAGTTATTTTGTTGATACTATATATGATAGTATATGTATGCAGGGTGTAGTATTGGGTTAAAAAAAGAATCCCTTTCTTTACAGTCTTATCTATTGTGATAAGAAAAGCGCTCTTAGTTCAGTTCGGTAGAATGTGGGTCTCCAAAACCCAATGTCGTAGGTTCAAATCCTACAGAGCGTGATTCCGTTCTTGTTAGGTCGAATTAGACTGAAATAACTTCACTAAAAGGAACAGTAAGATAAATTGGACCTCCTCCTTCATTTCGTTGTGAGTGTGCGTAGAGATGACTTCTGTCAATAGGCAACTGCCACTCTATTCTATTATATACGCAACCTCGCTCCAGTAGCTGTCGTAGTTGAGGACATAGCTACGAGAGAAGAGCTTCAGGACCTTGCGTCTTGACCTTCATCAAGCTGAGGCGCAAGTCAAATCCTTTGAGTGAATTGGCTTTTTCTCTTGATCGTAGATATTGGACTATCGGGACTTTGACACAGCCTGACGAGCGAGGGGCATGACAGCAGATAGGGACTACCCGCATGGATGAGTTATCACATTATTCACCCGAACCCCTATTCCATGAAAAAGAAGCCATAGCGTTAGAAGAGGAAGAATCCAGCCCAAACGTAGTACTCAAACCAGTTTCTCTCCTTGTGGGAGAAAAAAAGAAGGCATATCAGCTGTCTTCGTCAGGCGCATATACGCTGCAGAGAGCCTAATTCTTACGATCGAAATATCGTAAGTAAGAGAGATGTCTTAAGCTGTTGGTGGCTTAGAGTAGACCTATCGGGCGGGAAGTCAGCGTTGATCCTGAAGGTCCGCTTTTTGAGTTCGAAAGAGAAGGAGAAGAAGCGGGGTAGAGTAATGGAAACTCATTAGGCTCATGATCTGAAGATCCGGGTTCGAATCCCGGCCTCGCCTAAGAAAGTGGGGGAGTGAGCTCTACTCGTCAGGCTGCTCTGCCACTAAAGAAAGAGCTTTTTGGTTAGCATTTCTTCATTGGGTTAGTGTTCAGTCTACTTTCGTAGAAGATCGAAAAGAATGCCCGTGGCATACCGAGCCCAAGATAAAAAGAAGGAGGGGAAGAATCGACAAAGAATCTATAACTTGAAATCGTCAAATTATGGAAAAGTACAAAAAAGCGTGACGAGAATTCTCAACTCCTTATGTTAGAAGGTGCAAAATCAATGGGAGCCGGAGCTGCTACAATTGCTTCAGCGGGAGCTGCTGTCGGTATTGGAAACGTCTTTAGTT